ATAGCAATAAATAAATCAGCAAAATTCTTTTATTTTAGATAGAAGAAATGTTTCTTCTATCTAAAATAAAAGAATGTACCCTTCTATCCAAATCCAATTTGCATCGATAAAATAAATCCAAATTATAGATTCCAGCAGTAGATGAATAATTGCAAATTTTTGTGTGTACGAGATTCGAATAACTTCAAAATAACTGACATAATTTTTTATTTTTCCTGATCAGAAAAATACATGAAAAAGAAAGGAGGTAGAAAAATTTTTTGATTTATGGTTAAAGAAGAAAAACAAGAAAACAGGGGTTCTGTTGAATTTCAAGTATTCAGTTTCACCAATAAGATACGGAGACTTGCTTCACATTTGGAATTACACAAAAAAGATTTTTCATCGGAAAGAGGTCTACGAAGACTTTTGGGAAAACGTCAACGTTTGCTGGCTTATTTGGCAAAGAAAAATAGAGTACGTTATAAGAAATTAATAAGTCAGTTGGATATTCGGGAGAAGTAATTTAATCGTTCGAATTTTTTTCTTATTTTATTAGTAGTCTTATAGTAGTTTTAGATTTTGCATTTTGATGAGCCTCGTTTTGAGGAATTCATGGAATAATGAATTAAGGAAGAAAAAAGAATATGAAGAAGGATACATAACATAAAAAAAAGAATAGATAAGACGATATTCGCCCTCCTCCCACATATTTTATTTCTTCTCCTATACAAAAACCAGCAAGACCTACTCCATTGATAATTCCATCAATAATACCTTTATCAAAAAAATGCGTTAGTTCAGCAAATCTTCTTATACCCAGGATAAAGAGCCTAGTATAGAAAACATCTATATAACCTCGATTATATGACCAACTATATACTTTTTTTTTTACTTGATCCAAAAGGTTCTTTTGAGGATTTCCTTTTACAAGGGAATTTTTCAAATTCAAATTCTGAAAAAAGGAATAAGCAGATCCATAACATATATATGCTATGAATAGACCAAAAATAGCTAAACTTACAGAAGAAATTGCATTAGTGAGAAATTCATATGAATTTATAGAAGAATTAGAACTTTCTTGGAAAAGGCTTATTGAAGGGGTTAGCCACTTTGATAATATGGTTAACTCCGATGTTCCATTATCCATTACTCCATTATCAAAATGGATTCCTATGGATCCAATGAACAAAGTAAAAAGCAGTAATATAAGAAGAGGAAATAGCATAGTATTTCCAGTTTCGCGAGGATAAACAAAAGTATTTTTCGCTCCAAAGGAAGTACTAAAGGATCCTATCCTATTTCTTGTATTACCAGGAATTTTGGGTATATTTTGTGAAAAAAAAGAAACTCCACTCTTCATTGTTGATAAAACAAAATCTCTATTGACTCCTTTGGGTATGCTTTTTCCCCATAAGGATATTGAATACAACGAACCTTCGTTTGTACTACTGTAATTTTGAAAATGAACACGCAAATACCCATCAAAAGTAAGTAAATATATTCGAAACATATAAAATGCAGTTAATCCTGCAGTAAAAGAAGCTATTATTCCAAAAAAAGGTGAATACAACCAACTATTACTAAGGATTTCATCTTTGGACCAGAAGCAAGCAAGAGGTGGAATACCACAAAGAGAAAGTGTACCCAATAAAAAAGTTATTCTTGTAATAGGAACATATTTTTTTAAACCACCCATAAGAACCATATTCTGACTTTTATCTGGTGAATATCCAACAAGAGGTTCCATTGAATGAATAACGGATCCGGATCCCAAGAACAATAAGGCTTTCGAATAAGCATGAGTGATCAAATGGAATAAAGCTGCTTGATAAGAACCTATACCTAGAGCTAACATCATATAACCCAATTGAGACATTGTAGAATAGGCTAAACTTCTTTTAATATCTCTCTGAGCAAGAGCTAAAGTAGCTCCTAAAAAAAGTGTTATTGTACCTACTAAGGAAATGAAACTCATTATCAAAGGTAGGGATATGAAAAGAGGAAGAAGTCGAGCTACAAGAAAAATCCCCGCAGCAACCATAGTTGCTGCGTGTATAAGAGCCGAAATGGGAGTGGGTCCTTCCATAGCATCGGGTAACCATACGTGAAGAGGGAATTGTGCAGATTTTGCAACTGCCCCAAGAAATAATAAAAAAGCACACAAAATAGTAAGTAATGAATTAATCCCATTATTAGGAATCCAGTTATTAGCTATTTTGAACAAATCCCGAAACTCTAAACTACCTGTTATCCAAAAAAAACCTAAAATTCCTAATAACAAACCAAAATCCCCTACACGATTAGTTACGAAAGCTTTTTGACAAGCACTCGCTGCAAGTGGTCGTGTAAACCAAAAGCCTATCAATAAATAGGAACACATTCCCACAAGTTCCCAAAAAAAATAAATTTGTATCAAATTGGAACTAGTAACCAATCCCAACATGGAAGTATTAAAAAAACTTATATAAACGAAAAATCTCAAATATCCCTCATCGTGAGACATATAATCGTCACTATAAATAAGAACCAGGATTCCTACAGTAGTAATTAGTATTAACATAATAGAAGTAAGAGGGTCGATCAAGTATCCAAATTCTAAGGAAAAATCATTATTGATGGTCCAAGACCAGAGATATTGATAGATAGAACTACCTTTTATTTGTTGAATAGACAGGTGAACTGAGAATACCAGAGCTATACTTAAGAGTAAAATACTAGGAAAAGCCCATATGCGACGAAGATTTTTTGTTGCTGTCGGAATAAGAAAAAGGCCAAACCCCATTGACATAATAACTGGAAGTGGGAGAAGAGGGATTACCCAGGCATATTGATATGTATGTTCCATAAGAAAAGAAATAGCAATTTTTAGTTGAAATTTATAGTTATTTTTTTCTATAAAATTGTTTCCGATTCACCAAACCTATTCTTATTTCTTTCTGAAGAAATTTTAAAAATAAGAATAAGAAAAAATACTGGAATTTTTATTTTTTCTAAATTTGTCTCATTGAAATATTCAAAAATTCAGAATGGATTTAGTTGCTTAAATTCAAAAAGTTAATCAAAGAATTTAGTTATTTAGTTAGTAGATAAAAAAAAAGATATTTATTAAAATACAAAAAAAGATTGAATCAATTTACTTTCGATTTCTATTCTTTTTTTCTTTCTGTTAAAATGAAATAGCTCTCTTATTTCGTAACTGATTGATTAAATTTCAACTAGATTAGAATTTTATATTTATCGGAAATTCTCGAATATTCTTTACTTCGTATAAAATGGAAATCCTAATGACTAGAATTATCTAAGTTTTAGAATATCTTGTTTAAGAGACTAATTCTTTTTTTATTTTGACAGGAATTCAATTCTTGAATATTTTATCAACTTAATTAACTATTTGAATTTTATCTTCGTTTTATCTTCCCATATTATATGGGGGCTTATCCCCCTTTTATATATCGAGTATATTTGATATATAAATTGATTTAAATAGAAAACCTTTGTATATAATATATCTTTGTATATATTGTATATTATTAAAACAAAGTCTAAATATATATGAAAAATACGCGAAAAACTCTTGTCTTATCCATATTAGACAAAATGAAGTCAAAAATAATTTATAATTTCATTATCTTTCAGTATCTAAGTATAAATACTAAGAAAAAACAGAAAGAAGGATTGATTTGCAGCAATAGATGTCTTTCACATACAACTAGAAAAAACTAATTCTCCTTTTGAATGGCAGTTCCAAAAAAACGTACTTCGATGTCAAAAAAGCGTATTCGTAAAAATATTTGGAAGAAAAAAACTTATTTTTCCATAGTACAATCTTATTCCTTAGCAAAATCAAGATCATTTTTGAGCGGCAATGAGCAGCCAAAACCAAAAGGTTTTTCTGGGTAACAAACAAATAATCAGGTTTTGAAATAATCTGAATTGACCGATCAGAAAGAAATTCCAATTATTTAATATGAATGAATAATTTGGATTAATTAATGAATGTACTTTTATGTGTCTAATTCCTGGGTACAATATTCTTAGAACTAATCCCTCTGTTATTCGGTTATTTGGTATATTGTGTCCTCAGTATTCTTTTTTTCTATCAAAGAACTTTTGATAATAGAATCCTCATAAAAAAAGGAGGATTCTATTATCAAAAGTAGAGTATTCTTGCAATATACAAAACTCTTTGTATTTAATGATGAAATTCTAATTTTCCTAAATTCTATGGATTCTCCCAATCTCGACGATTCGTGAGAAAATAACTATTATTCTTTTAAGTTAACTATTATTTCAAGTTAGCCGCCATGGTGAAATTGGTAGACACGCTGCTCTTAGGAAGCAGTGCTCAAGCATCTCGGTTCGAGTCCGAGTGGCGGCATTCTCGAAAAAGAATACAATAGATTAGAAAATGGATTCAGTTCGAAATTTCCAATTTTGTAATGGGACCTTCTCTTTATGCTATTTGCAACTTTAGAACATATACTAACTCATATCTCTTTCTCAACTATTTCAATTGTGATTACGATTCATTTGATAACCTTATTAGTTCGTGAACTTAGGGGATTACGTGATTCGTCAGAAAAAGGAATGATAGCTACTTTTTTCTCTATAACAGGATTCTTAGTTTCTCGTTGGGTTTCTTCGGGACATTTTCCATTAAGTAATTTATATGAGTCATTGATCTTCCTTTCATGGGCTCTGTATATTCTTCATACTATTCCTAAGATACAGAACTCTAAAAATGATTTAAGCGCAATAACTACGCCAAGTACTATTTTAACGCAAGGCTTTGCCACGTCTGGTCTTTTAACTGAAATGCATCAATCTACAATACTAGTACCTGCTCTCCAATCTCAGTGGTTAATGATGCATGTCAGTATGATGTTACTAAGCTATGCAACTCTTTTGTGCGGATCCTTATTATCCGCCGCTCTTCTAATCATTAGATTTCGAAAGAATTTCGATTTTTTTTCTAAAAAGAAAAAAAAAAAATTACTTAAAACATTTTTATTTAGTGAGATTGAATATTTCTATGCAAAAAGAAGTGCCTTAAAAAACACCTCTTTTCCTTCATTTCCAAATTATTACAAATATCAATTAACCGAGCGTTTGGATTCTTGGAGTTATCGTGTTATTAGTCTAGGGTTTACCCTTTTAACCATAGGTATTCTTTGTGGAGCAGTATGGGCTAATGAGGCGTGGGGATCCTATTGGAATTGGGATCCTAAGGAAACTTGGGCATTTATTACCTGGACCATATTTGCAATTTATTTACATAGTAGAACAAATGCAAATTGGAAAGGTACGAATTCTGCATTTGTAGCTTCGATAGGATTTCTTATAATTTGGATCTGCTATTTTGGTATCAATCTTTTAGGAATAGGTTTACATAGTTATGGTTCATTTACATTACCATCTAAATGATTACATAACATAAAACATTTATAAAATGAAGGTTTTTCCCATTTTTGTTTGATTCGGGAACCCCCTTGAAAAGACGTTCAAAGGGGTTCCCGAAAATTAGACATAGATCTAATTAGACTTTTTTACTTTTTTCGGAATTTTTTGGCTTTTCTATTATGAAATATAGAGGACTAGTTAAAAAAAATCCTATTTAGGATAATAATTGGATAAGAGAGCCTCTACTCTGTCAACGGATAGCGAGAGAACAAAATCTGGATAAATACCAATTCCTATTACTGGTAAAAAGATACAGATTAAAAGAAAGAGTTCTCTTGGTCCAGAATCCACAAAATTAGCGTTTGGAACATGAAATAACTTGTATCCATAGAACATTTGGCGTAACATAGATAATAAATAAATAGGAGTTAATATCATTCCAATTGCCATTATAAAAGTAATTAGAATTTTTGGCATTAACATAAATTTTGGACTAGTAATTAGTCCGAAAAATACTACTAATTCCGCAACAAAACCGCTCATTCCTGGTAAGGCAAGAGAAGCCATTGAAAAGCTACTAAACATAGTAAACATTTTTGGCATTGGTATAGATATCCCTCCCAGTTCTTCGAGATAAACAAGACGCATTCTATCACAAGTCGTTCCTGCTAAGAAAAATAGTGTAGCACCAATAAATCCATGGGATAATATTTGTAAAATAGCTCCATTTAGTCCAATGTTGGTTATGGAACCAATTCCTATAATTATGAAACCCATGTGAGATACGGAGGAGTAGGCTATTCTTTTTTTGAAATTTCGTTGACCAAGAGAAGTTGAAGCTGCATAGATTATTTGCACCGCTCCTATTATTACCAACCAGGGGGAAAATAGATAATGAGCATGAGGTAACAATTCCATATTGATCCGAATCAATCCGTATGCTCCCATCTTTAATAGGATTCCCGCTAAAAGCATACATGTACTGTAATGTGCTTCCCCGTGGGTATCTGGTAACCACGTATGTAGAGGTATAATCGGCAATTTGACAGCATAAGCAATAAGGAAGCCAAAATAAAGTATTATTTCTAATGTTGCAGGGTATGATTGATTAATCAATTGTTCCAAGTCTAATGTTGGTTCGTTGGAACCATATAAGCCCATACCCAGAACTCCGATTAAGAAAAAAATGGAACCGCCTGCAGTATACAAAATAAACTTGGTAGCTGAATATAGACGCCTTTTCCCCCCCCACATGGCTAAAAGTAAGTAAACAGGAATTAATTCTAACTCCCACATGATAAAAAAAAGTAAAAGGTCTCGTGAAGAAAATAATCCTATTTGACCACTATACATTGCTAGCATCAGGAAATAGAATAATCGCGAATTCCGGGTAATTGGCCAAGCCGCTAAAGTAGCTAAAGTAGTGATAAATCCTGTCAATAAAATAGATCCTACTGAAAGTCCATCGATTCCCAATCTCCAGTGGAAATCAAAAACATCTATCCATTTAGAATCTTCCCTTAATTGCATTAAGGGATCCTCTAATTGGAAATGATAACAGAATGCATACGTCATTAGAAGGAATTCTAATAAACAAATAGATATAGTATACCACCTAACGATTTTGTTTCCTTTATGGGGTAAAAAGAAAATTAATGAACCTGCAAATATCGGAAAAACAACAAGTATTGTTAACCAAGGAAAATAACTCATGATAAAGTAATAAAGACAAGATACGTTTTGACCAGAAAAGCCCATGCTCAATTATTTTGAGCACAGGCTTCTTCGGTAAAGAGGAATCAAACGATTCAAGTGGAGTTTTTTGTAACGTATCAATAAGATAGAGCCATGCTGCGGGTTGTTTCAGGCCCTAAATAAACGCGGACACTTAAAAAATCTGTTGGGCAGGCAGATTCGCATCTCTTACAACCCACACAATCTTCGGTTCTCGGCGCAGAAGCAATTTGCTTGGCTTTACATCCATCCCAAGGTATCATTTCTAATACATCTGTTGGACAAGCTCGTACACATTGAGTGCATCCTATACATGTATCATAAATTTTTACAGAATGTGACATTGGATCTAGAAATTTTCCTTTTCAACATAACAATTTTCGATCTGGTAAAAATGAAATTAGTACTATATAAGTTATATGTATTGTAGACACCAGACGAAGCAATGGTTTATCAAAACTTGAATAAATAATGCAATATATTTCTTAATCTGTTTGTGAGAAAGCATGAAAAGAGCCAAGAGACTTGAATTTAAGGCTTCAACAGTCATAATTATACGAATTCTACATACTAATTCGAATTAGCCAATAAAAATAAATTGGCTATTATCTTTGCAATATAAATTATTGCAATTTGAATATTGCAATATCAATGAATTGCAAAAATACAAAATTCAATAAGTAAAAAAGAATACTCTGAAATAACCTACTTCAAAAATGGGTATTCTCAAATAAAAATAAGAAAAGAAGACTCGAATTTTATTAATCTTAAGGTTCCATATTATTCTATATGCGCCTTTGTTTAGAGAAATCTATATCTAATTATTCAAAAAATTCGATTGATTGATACGAGTTGATTTCCTGTTACGATGGATGGAAGAAAGAATGGATAGTCCAATAGCTGCTTCAGCCGCCGCAAGGGCTATAACAAAAATTGCGAAAATGTCTCCTTTTAATTGGCGACTATCAAATAGAGCAGAAAATGTTACGAGATTTAGATTAATTGAATTCAGTATAAGTTCAAGACATATTAGAGCTCTAACCATGTTTCGGCTTGTAATCAATCCATAGATACCAATCGAAAATAAATAGACACTCAAAAAAAGTACATGCTCAAACATCATTAACTAACTCCTTATCAATCTCGATTCATTTCAATATGAGGACAAGAATTGAACCGATTCAATTAATTAGAATCGAACAATTACGCAACAAAAGAGAAAAAAAAAGTATTTGTTGTGTCGACAGTAGATGGATTTTACTAAATCAAAATTATTTTATTCTTTAGTTATTTTTTTAGATTTGAAAATTAAAAAAATTTATTATTGTCTAGCCATAGTAATTGCCCCTATTAAAGAAACTAGAAGAATTAGGGAAATGAGTTCAAATGGAAGATAAAAATCGGTTGCTAAATGAATCCCAATTTGTTGAACGTTATTTATGAGACCCTGTTCTACTATTTGGTTTGATCTTGTAGTCCAAAGAATTCCATACCATGACGTATCTGGGATAGTAGTCATTAGTGAAAAAGGAATAGTTATAGAAACGAGTGAAGTAAACCCATCCCCAATAGTCCAATAATTCTTATCTTTAGACCACTCTGAGCCATTTACAAACATTACAGCAAATATGATCAAGACATTTATGGCTCCCACATAAATAAGAAGTTGTGCGACAGCTACAAAGTAGGAATTCAATAAAAAATAGAATAAGGATATACAAACAAGAACTAATCCCAGTGAAAAGGCAGAATAAATTGGGTTGGTAAGTAATACTACTCCTAGACCCCCTAGTAGAAGAACAAATCCCCCAAATAGCACAAGAATCTCATGTATTGGTCCGGGTAAATCCATTATGGATAAGAATAAATTAATAGTATAAAATTTTTCATGAACTGACTAAAACTAAAAGATTCAAGAAAAGAAAAAGGGATAAGGCATTAGGATATTTATATAAAATAAAAATTGTATTGTATAGTTAGAAATCACATCACGAAAATCTATTCTCATTTTAAATCAAGAATAATTTTTAATAAGCGGTAGTTATTAATTATTCTTTATAGTTAGTAAAAAACTATTGGATTTTTCTAACAAAAAAATCCTAGTACCTAGTAATCAGTAATCGTTCTTGAATTCCAAGATTTTTCTTCGTCAATTTTACTTTGAGGCGAATTCCTAATTGTTTGAATTGTGTAATCCTCCATTATGGAGATTGGTAACCGACTCAAAGCAATTTGATTATAATTCAATTCATGACGATCATAAGTGGAAAGTTCATATTCTTCAGTCATTGATAAACAGTTTGTCGGACAATATTCAACACAGTTACCACAAAATATACAAACTCCGAAATCAATACTATAATTAAGCAATTGTTTCTTTTTAATATCCTTTTCAAATCTCCAATCCACAAGGGGTAGATCTATTGGGCATACACGAACACATACTTCACAAGCAATACATTTATCAAATTCAAAGTGGATTCGCCCGCGGAAACGCTCTGATGTAATTGATTTTTCATAAGGGTAGTGAATCGTTACAGGTAAACGATTTGTGTGGGATAAGGTAATTATGAAACCTTGACCAATGTATCTTGCGGCACGTATTGTTTGTTGACCATAACTAATGAACCCAGTTATCATAGGGAACATATTCTAAATATCTATGAAAAAGGTATGTTTCTTTCTCTTGTTTGAGAGAACTTTTGCGTTGAAGATATTCTTACTGTTATTGTATTATCTTATTTATAGTGAAACGAGTTGGGAAGAAGTTGTTAATAAGAGATTGCCCAGAGAAATAGGTAAAAGAAATTTCCAGCCAAGATTTAATAACTGATCCATTCTCATACGGGGTAAAGTCCATCTTATTGTTATAGAAATGAAGAGAAATAAAAAAGCTTTAGTTAATGTAATAAGGATACCCATTATCATTTCCAAAATTCCCACAATTTTATTAATTTGGAAAAATCCAAAAAAGGATATATAGGGAATAGAAAAATTCCACCCACCTAAGTAGAGAACAGTTACAAATAAAGAGGAAACTAATAAATTTAGGTAAGAAGCAAGATAAAATAAACCGTATTTAATACCGGAATATTCGGTTTGATAACCCGCTACTAATTCTTCCTCTGCTTCTGGTAAATCAAAGGGTAATCTTTCACATTCTGCCAAAGAAGAAATTAGAAAAACTAAAAAACCTATAGGCTGACGCCAAAGATTCCATCCCAAAAAACCATATTTGGACTGTGCTTCAACTATATCAACCGTACTTGAACTGTTAGATAATCATAGTCGATGATAACATCACAGTTCCCACCGCTATTCCAAAACCGTACATGAAACCTTAGCTTCATACGGCTCCTCTATGATCAGAAAAAGGATTATTTCTTTTCGATCTTATCCCCTCGCGTAGATAGAATTAGGTAAGATAAAATGGATTGGAAAGTCCTAAATTAGACCAAAGCAATTCCGTCTGCTAAAATAATAAAAAAGCGCTTCCGAATTGATCTTATCCTTTATATAATAAAATGACAGTTTTTTCTTATTGAGTAATAACTTATTATTGGAATAAAACACTCGTTATAGCAATAAATAAATGAAAAGAATTGGATATTAGTTCATGAAGAATTCCATAAAGAAGAAATAAAGATCTTTTTTTGTATTGCATTTCATATCTTTTGTCCTATTCTTCTTTCCCGGGGAAGGGGATACTTAAAAAGAAAAAAGAAATAAAGGGTTAATTCGTTCTTGATAGCTATTTCCTTAACAAGTGAATGGGAATATACTCTGGATCGGAATCCGAAGAAAGTACTACTTGATTATTTCCACCAATTTCAAGCCCTTATTATGATTCCTTTTATGAAGAAGAATGTCTAATGATTTAGATTCTCTCATTACTAATCCTTTATGTACTTTAGTGTTCCTAATCCCTCACTAACTTTTTATGGATTCTTTTATATGGTTATAAGTTCTAGTAATAACTAAAAATATTCTAGTAATGGAATTCCATATCGTGAATCCTTTATTCTTGCCCGCTTCAAGATATGATGACTAATCAAACAATCTCAATCTTGGGGTAAAGAGTTTACACTGCTTATGTTTACTTCAACTTTTTCTTGTACGTAGGAAATGAGATTTTTTATTTTTACTACAAATTAATAAGTTGTTTTGTTTCACTCATATAGCTATCTAGTTTGACTTACCGACCTGAATACAGAATAAGAAAAGGAAGATAAGTATTCAATGAATTTTACAGGAAAAGATCCTTTTTTAACGAATCACACGTAGAGATATTGCTAGCACACAAAAAGTTAATGGTATTTCATAACTAATAGATTGAGCAGCTGCTCGTAGACCACCTGAAAAAGAATATTTATTATTTGAGCTATATCCTGCCATAAGAAGACCAATAGGAGCAATACTTGAAATGGCAATCCATAAAAAAACACCAATACTAAGATCAGCTAAAACTAAATGATATCCAAAAGGGATAACTAAAAAACTTAATAAAACAGATATGACTGCTATAGAGGGTCCAATGCTAAATAAAGGAATCTCTCCTCGGGATGGGAGGATATCCTCTTTAAAAATAAGCTTAGTTCCATCTGCTATAGCTTGAAGCAGTCCTAAGGGGCCGGCATATTCAGGACCAATACGTTGTTGTATCGATGCGGATATTTCTCTTTCTAACCACACAATTACAAGTACTTCTATTGTGATTCCCAGTAGGAGGGTCAAAATAGGTAGAATCCATATCAGTCCATAGACTTCTTTTAATAATTCCGATTTCGAAAAAGAATTGATAGTTTCTACCTCTACCCTATCTATTATCATTTCAACGATCAACTTCCCCCATAATGATATCTATACTACCTAATATCGTCATGATATCAGCCAATTTCATTTTTTTAACTAGCTGAGGAAGAATTTGTAAATTAATAAAACCGGGTGGACGGATTTTCCATCTCCAGGGGAAAAGACTGTCATCTCCTACCAGATAAATTCCTAATTCACCTTTTGGAGCTTCTACTCTTACATATAGCTCTTGCTTTGATAATTCAAAATTCGGGGAAGGTTTTTTCCCAAGAAATCTATATTCAAAATCATTCCATTCCGAATTCTTTGCTTTTTTAAAGCGTCGGGCTTCTAAATTTTCATATGGTCCTCCAGGAATTTTCTCTATAGCTTGTTGAATAATTTTAATGGATTCCTTCATTTCACCAATTCGTACTAAATAGCGAGCTAACGAATCTCCTTCTTTTTGCCATTGGACTTTCCAATCGAATTGATTGTACGACTCATAAGGATCAATTTTACGAAGATCCCATTGTATTCCAGAAGCTCGTAACATTGGTCCCGATAAGCCCCAATTTACAGCTTCTTCTCCGCTAATAAAACCTACTCCTTCAACTCGTTCTAAAAAAATAGGATTCTGTGTAATAAGTTGTTGATATTCAACAACTCCTCGTAAAAAATAATCACAGAAATCTAAACATTTATCCATCCATCCATAAGGTAGATCGGCAGCTACTCCGCCGATGCGAAAGTAATTATGCATCATTCGCATACCTGTAGCAGCTTCAAATAGATCATATATCAATTCTCTCTCTCTAAAAATGTAGAAAAAAGGAGTTTGTGCGCCAAGATCCGCCATAAAAGGCCCAAGCCATAATAAGTGAGAAGCTATACGGCTCAATTCTAACATAATTACCCGAATATAGCTGGCTCTTTGAGGTATTTGAATATTTTCTAAGAATTCAGGTGCATTTACCGTTATTGCTTCTGTAAACATAGTAGCTAAATAATCCCACCGTGTTACATAAGGCAAATATTGTATAATAGTTCTGTTTTCGGCGATTTTTTCCATTCCTCTGTGTAAATAGCCTAATATGGGTTCACAATCAACAACATCTTCACCATCGAGAGTAACGATCAGTCGAAGAACACCATGCATTGATGGGTGCTGAGGGCCCATATTGACTATCATTAGATCTTTTCTTGTAAACGGTAGACTCTTATTCTTTTTTCTTCCTTAATTCATTATTCCATGAATTCCTCAAAACGAGGCTCATCAAAATGCAAAATCTAAAACTACTATAAGACTACTAATAAAATAAGAAAAAAATTCGAACGATTAAATTACTTCTCCCGAATATCCAACTGACTTATTAATTTCTTATAACGTACTCTATTTTTCTTTGCCAAATAAGCCAGCAAACGTTGACGTTTTCCCAAAAGTCTTCGTAGACCTCTTTCCGATGAAAAATCTTTTTTGTGTAATTCCAAATGTGAAGCAAGTCTCCGTATCTTATTGGTGAAACTGAATACTTGAAATTCAACAGAACCCCTGTTTTCTTGTTTTTCTTCTTTAACCATAAATCAAAAAATTTTTCTACCTCCTTTCTTTTTCATGTATTTTTCTGATCAGGAAAAATAAAAAATTATGTCAGTTATTTTGAAGTTATTCGAATCTCGTACACACAAAAATTTGCAATTATTCATCTACTGCTGGAATCTATAATTTGGATTTATTTTATCGATGCAAATTGGATTTGGATAGAAGGGTACATTCTTTTATTTTAGATAGAAGAAACATTTCTTCTATCTAAAATAAAAGAATTTTGCTGATTTATTTATTGCTATATCCAATTTATAGAATTGATACACCATTTAATTGATATCATTTAGCAAAATGAAACACAGCATATGCATCCATCTTTCGGCTCGAGAATTTCACGGGAGAGAGATATAGTATAAGAAATAGGCTATTAAGTAACTCTAAATGAATTGTGGATACATCTGTATCCTTAACATACTGAAACGACTGCCATTATTCGTATCAAAGCAATAGCGATTCATAAAAGCTAAATCTTGTAATCAATGGTGGGCCAATAATGAATTTTTTTGCATATGTATTAAGACGCTTGGTCTGATTTCGAAATTGTCCAGAGTTTTTTATGTTGTTTTCATTCCAAAATGATGGATCTCCTTCCGTAACTTTCCAATTACGAGTACGAGAATTGAAAGACATGAAAATTCTCAATTCTCTACAGCGTCTAGGAGATAGATAGAATATTTTCAGGAACAAGAAAATCAGAAGAATCTTTTTCTCTATTCACTACCATTCCGCGTCTTCGACTTCTATTAGTTTCTTTTCTTCTTTAATGCAATAGCTATAGTTTGATATAGAATACATTTCTCAAAGTAATGGAAACCATTCTCTTATAGGAAATGGTTTGAAAATCGCTATTCCACCTTTTAGGTTTAGGTATCGTGAAAAGTGATACCTGTGAAGATCGTGCATTTCAGTCACATTCAGATCCGTTTTTCGAGTTCATGATATAACCAAATTGGATGGATCTTCCACTCGTTTAGCTAAGAAAGAATAGATGCGGAGTTGGATAATAGATCGATATGAAGATCATGAGCTGCCCCATAATGACATAATGAAACCACCAGTAGTCGCGAATATCTCCTTCTTCCCTAACCCAAGATTGGAGAAAGAAGATCTAAGAGGGATCTATGTAGAATGTGGTCAGAAATCCATAATAGAGTCCGACCACAACGACCGAATTAATTATCCTCATCGAGAAACTTAGACTACTAAGTAGAAAAGATTTGAAAATCATGGCATGGGTCTCCTTTTTTCTTTCTTTAGAGTTTTCTATATGCACAATTTCTCGATGTTTCGATGAGAATTTCTTGACTTTCCATATATAGAAAGAGATAGACTATAAATGGCATCTCTTATGTCAATAAGACCAAAGGGATGGATATTAAATGATAGGAAGTGCTAGGAAGTGAAATAGAATGAAATAGAGCTACTTCCCTATGAAATGAGGCATGGAACGGAGCCACTACGAAGAAATTCCGGAAGTTACGAAAGAA